AATGAAGTGCCTGAATAAAGGATTATCGTGATAGGATAAAAAATGTAATAAATTACCTTCATTAATTTGTATTCAATAGAATCAAACTATTCCCTCAAAAATCAAAATTTTATGTGCACCAAACACCTAAATACACCAGAAAGGTAAGCTAAATCCAAGCTAATGGGTTCATACCCCACTTATAGAACAAGTTTCTCCTTTCTAATATCTAATAATTCAACAAAAATTCTCTTCTTAATAACCATAATTAGAGGTATTCTAATTGTAATCTCCTCCAATTCCTGATTAAGTGCCTGGATGGGCCTGGAAATTAATCTTCTCTCTTTCATTCCTATCATGTCAAGACATGATAATATCTACACCTCAGAATCTTCATTAAAATACTTTATTATCCAAGCCTTAGCATCAACCACACTTCTATTCCTAGTCCTGTTAAGAATAACAACCGAAATATTAAACCCACTATACACTTCAACACTAACCAGTTCTGCCATCTTAACCCCTCTATTACTCAAAACAGGAGCTGCCCCTCTCCATTGATGATTTCCAAGAGTAATAGAGGGGTTAAGATGGCAGAACTGTATTATCCTAATAACCATTCAAAAACTCTCCCCCATAACACTCATTTCCTACTTATGAACCACATCAACCTTCTCCATCATTATCATTATCACATCCATTACTATTGGCTCAATCAGAGGACTAAACCAAACCTCCATTCGTAAAATCATAACATATTCCTCAATTAACCATATAGGATGAATGTTAACCGCCATATTACTAGGAGACAATTATTGACTCATGTATCTGCTAATCTATTCAATAATAACCCTAACCGTTATCATAGTAATCTACCCATCCCAAATTTCATTTATCAATCAAACATTCTTATTGGATAATAAAAATCCAATCATAAAATTTCTACTATTCACATCTCTACTTTCACTAGGTGGACTACCACCATTTACAGGATTTTTCCCCAAATGAGTTATTATTCAAAACACCTTAGATAACAAAATAATTATCCTAATTACAATAATAGTAATAATATCACTTATCACTCTATATTATTACCTCCAACTATCCTACTCAGCATTCTTAATAAATTATTCAAATCCATCATGAAACATCCAAAAAATATATAAAAATACATCAGCTATCTTATTCACAACAACCACAATAGGATTAATCCTATCCACCACCATCTCATATATCTACTAAGACCTTAAGTTAAATAAAACTAATATCCTTCAAAGCTATAAATAAAGAAAACCTTTAGGTCTTAGTAGTCTCTCCTCAACTACTCCTACAAAATTGCATTTTGTAATCATTAATGAATATAAGACCAAATAGCAGAAGGGTAAACCCCCTAAATAGATTTACAATCTATCACTTCATATCTCAGCCATTCTACTAAATTGAAACGATGATTATTCTCAACAAATCATAAAGATATTGGAACATTATATTTCATGTTCGGAGCCTGATCAGGGATAGTAGGAACTTCATTAAGAATACTAATCCGAGCTGAACTCAACCAACCCGGATCCCTAATTGGAGACGACCAAATTTATAATGTCATTGTAACAGCTCACGCCTTTGTAATAATTTTTTTCATAGTAATACCAATTCTCATCGGAGGATTTGGTAATTGATTAGTACCCCTAATACTTGGAGCACCCGATATAGCTTTTCCACGAATAAATAATATAAGCTTCTGATTATTACCTCCCTCCTTACTACTACTACTATCAAGTAGCCTAGTAGAAAATGGGGTAGGAACAGGTTGAACTGTTTACCCACCCCTAGCAAGAAATATCGCTCATGCAGGGGCATCCGTAGATTTAGCCATCTTCTCCTTACATCTAGCAGGTGTATCCTCTATTTTAGGAGCAGTCAACTTCATTTCAACGACAATAAATATAAAACCCCAAAACATAAAACCAGATCGAATTCCATTATTTGTATGAGCCGTAGGAATCACAGCCTTATTATTACTCCTATCATTACCTGTATTAGCAGGAGCCATTACAATATTATTAACAGACCGAAACCTTAATACCTCATTCTTTGATCCCGCAGGAGGTGGTGATCCAATTCTATATCAACACCTATTCTGATTCTTTGGACACCCGGAAGTTTATATTCTAATCTTACCAGGATTCGGCATAATCTCTCATATCATTTGTCACGAAAGAGGAAAAAAAGAAGCATTTGGAAATCTAGGAATAATCTTCGCTATACTAGCAATCGGATTACTAGGATTTGTAGTATGAGCTCATCACATATTCACAGTAGGAATAGATGTAGATACCCGAGCCTATTTTACTTCAGCCACAATAATCATTGCAGTACCAACAGGCATTAAAATCTTTAGTTGACTAACAACTATATATGGATCTCAGTTAACCTATAGTGCCCCATGTTTATGATCTCTAGGATTTGTATTCCTTTTCACCATTGGCGGTTTAACTGGGGTAGTATTAGCAAATTCATCCATCGATATTGTTCTACATGATACCTACTACGTAGTTGCACATTTCCATTACGTATTATCAATAGGAGCAGTATTTGCCATCATAGCAGGATTCATTCAATGATTTCCACTATTCACAAGATTAACATTAAATCCCAAATGATTAAAAATCCAATTTACCATCATATTCTTAGGGGTAAACTTAACATTCTTCCCCCAACACTTCCTAGGCTTAGCGGGCATACCCCGACGATATTCCGACTATCCAGATTCCTACACTGCTTGAAATGTATTATCATCAATTGGCTCAATAATTTCATTCGTAAGAATCCTTATATTCATCTTCATCATATGAGAAAGAATAACAACTAAACGATTAGTTCTATTCCCAACCCAAACAAGAAATTCAATCGAATGATTCCAAAATACACCACCTGCAGAGCACAGCTATACTGAATTACCCACAATTACATTTAGAAACCACTTCTAATATGGCAGAGAAGTGCAGTGGATTTAAGCTCCACAAATAAAGAATAACTTTTATTAGAACAATGACAACATGAGCTAACATAAATCTCCAAGATAGTGCATCCCCTATTATAGAACAACTCATCTATTTCCACGACCACGCACTAATAATTATTATCATAATCCTAACAATAGTTACTTACATAATAATCTTACTTTTCAACAACAAATTCATTAATCGACAATTACTCGAAGGTCAAATAATTGAAGTAGCATGAACTATTACACCCGCTATCATTTTGGTGTTCATTGCCCTACCATCTCTTCGACTTTTATATCTAATAGATGAAATTAATAACCCATCTGTAACCTTAAAAACAATTGGCCATCAATGATATTGATCATACGAATACTCCGACTTCCTAAAAACAGAATTCGATTCATACATAATTCCCCAAAACGAAATAACAATTAATAACTTCCGCCTTCTAGATGTTGACAATCGGGTAACATTACCAATAAATACCTTCATTCGAATTATTATTACAGCAGCAGATGTCCTCCACTCCTGAACTATCCCAAGTATTGGAGTTAAAGCAGATGCTACACCTGGACGATTAAATCAAGCAAGATTCTGATTTAATCGTCCAGGTGTATTCTATGGACAATGCTCAGAAATTTGTGGTGCAAATCATAGATTTATACCTATTGTAATTGAAAGAGTCTCTATCAACATATTCACCAATTGAATTATAAATTCAAACGAATAAACATCAGATGACTGAAAGCAAGTAATGGTCTCTTAAACCAATTTATAGTAAATTAGCATTTACTTCTGATGATAGAAGATTTAGTTAATAATAATATTAGAATGTCAAACTAAAGTAATCATAATTATGATAATCTTCTATTCCACAAATAATACCACTAAGATGATTACTATTATATTTTTTTTTCATTTCACTTCTTATACTATTCACTCTCATAAATTATTACTCCCATATCCCAAATCCTTTAAAATCAACAACAAAAATAATTAACACAAACCCAATAAACTGAAAATGATAGTTAACCTATTCTCAGTTTTTGATCCATCAACTAATTTAAGAGACTTATCATTAAATTGAATTAGCACTTTATTAGGATTACTATATATTCCAATAAGTTTTTGATTAATCCCATCCCGATTCAACACTTTTTGATTTACCATAATAAATAAACTCCATATTGAATTCAAAACCCTCCTAGGATACAAAATATCCAATAAAGGAAGAACTTTCATTTTTATCTCATTATTTTCAATTATCATATTCAATAACTTCTTAGGGCTATTCCCATACATTTTTACTAGAACAAGACATATGGTAATAAATTTATCACTAGCCCTACCTTTATGATTAAGATTTATAATCTTTGGTTGAATCAACCACACCCAACATATATTTGCCCACCTCGTCCCACAAGGAACTCCCCCTATTCTCATACCATTTATAGTATGTATTGAATCCATCAGAAATATTATCCGGCCAGGTACCCTAGCAGTACGACTTACCGCCAATATAATCGCAGGCCACCTACTATTAACCCTTCTAGGAAATACTGGCCCTAATTTATCAACATCCCTAATCACACTATTGATCATTACACAAGTAGCCCTTTTGATCTTAGAATCAGCAGTAGCAATTATCCAATCATATGTATTTGCTGTTCTTAGAACATTATATTCTAGAGAAGTTAACTAATGACAAACCAAAACCATCCATTCCACTTAGTTGATCCCAGCCCTTGACCATTAACAGGTTCACTAGGAGCATTAATCACTATAGTAGGTATAATTAAATGATTCCATCAATTCAATAACGAACTCATATTAATTGGAATACTTATTATAATCCTAACCATAATTCAATGATGACGAGATATTGTTCGAGAAAGAACATATCAAGGACTACATACAAAAATTGTAATAAAAGGACTACGATGAGGAATAATTCTTTTCATCATCTCAGAGATCTTCTTCTTCATTTCATTTTTCTGAGCATTTTTCCATAGAAGACTATCCCCTACAATTGACCTAGGATCTCTATGACCTCCTATAGGAATTAATCCATTCAACCCATTCCAAATTCCCCTACTAAATACTGCCATCTTACTTACCTCAGGGGTAACTGTAACCTGAGCACACCACAGATTATTAGAAAACAATTACAATCAAGGTCTACAAGGATTATTTTTCACAGTAATACTAGGTTTATACTTCACCACACTTCAAGCTTACGAATATATTGAAGCCCCTTTCACAATTGCAGATTCAGTCTATGGCTCAACATTTTTTATGGCCACAGGATTCCATGGACTACATGTTATTATTGGTACTACTTTTTTATTAATTTGCCTACTACGACACACAATACTCCACTTCTCATCACTCCACCACTTTGGTTTTGAAGCAGCAGCATGATACTGACACTTCGTAGATGTAGTATGATTATTCCTATATATTTCAATTTATTGATGAGGTAGATAATTTATTTAATATAAAAAGTATATTTGACTTCCAATCAAAAAGTTTGTAATACAAAATAAATAATATATTCAATAACAATTATAGCAACACTAATTATAATATTATCATCCATCATTATGTTATTAGCAACACTAATCTCAAAAAAATCAATTGAAGACCGAGAAAAATCCTCGCCATTCGAATGCGGATTCGACCCCATAAGATCAGCACGATTACCCTTTTCTCTACGCTTCTTTCTCATTGCCATAATTTTTTTAATTTTCGATGTAGAAATTGCATTACTGTTACCCATAACCATTATCATAACAACATCTAACATCAACACATGAATTAACATCAGAATCATTTTCCTATTAATCCTAATATTAGGCCTTTTACATGAATGAAACCAAGGATCAATTGAATGAGCTAATTAGGATAGTAGTTAAAAATAACATTTGGGTTGCATTCAAAAAGTATTGATTTATTCAATCTATCTTAAATAAGAAGCAACTTGCATATTAGTTTCGACCTAATACATCGGTATACATCTTTACCCTTATTTTTAACTGAAACCAAAAAGAGGTATATTACTGTTAATAATATTATTGAATAATATTCCAGTTAAGGAAGTATGTAGATCAAGTGAAAGCTGCTAACTTATCACTCTAGCGGTTAAATCCCGTTTATACTTCTAATTTATGTAGTTTAATTAAAACATTACATTTTCACTGTAAAAATAAATTATATTTCATAAATATCTGCAAACAATTAGTTTCCCCAGTATCTTCAATACTACGCTCTATATAAGCTATACAAATAAACAAATAACATAAAAACTAATACACAAATTCATATCACAAACAACAACATAAATATCCTTAAATTATTATACTGCCATCACTGATTTACATAACTCATCTTAAAAAACAAATAATATAAACCTTGACCTCCAAAATACTCATTTCACCCCCTATCAAAAACCAATAAATAATTATAACCCAATAATATAGGCCATAAAGAAATACCATAAGTAAAAATATAAGGCATAAATCATATTGATCCCATAAATACACTAACATTTAAATTTCTCAACATCAATAAATTATCCCCAACATTACACTTAGATATTTCATACCCCACCAATGCCCCTATTAGACAAACAACAATCACCAATATTTTCAAATATAAAGGTAACACAACACAAGATGGGGTTGGAAATAAAACCCACCCTAAAATTGAACCCCCTAAAATAACTATTACCATTAAACCCATCATACCATTCAATATATTATAACTTTCCTCACTCACAAAATAAAAAGAACTCAAATTAAAATCCCCACATAACACATAATAAAATAACCGAAATGAATAACATACAGTTAAACCCGTAGAAAAATAAAATAAAAAAAAACCAAAAACATTAACATAATTTATAGAAACCATCTCCAAAATCAAATCCTTAGAATAAAATCCAGCCAAATAAGGTAATCCACATAAAGCAAAATTAGATACCATCAAACAAGACATTGTTATTGGCATTTGCAAAGATAATCTCCCCATAAACCGAATATCTTGAGAATCCCTCATTGAATGAATAACAAACCCCGCACACATAAATAACAACGCCTTAAACAAAGCATGAGTTATTAGATGAAAAAATGCCAAATCATAAAAACCCAATGATAAAATTCTTATTATTAAACCCAGCTGTCTCAAAGTAGATAAAGCAATAATTTTCTTCAAATCATACTCAAAATTAGCACCTAAACCAGCCATAAATATAGTTATACCCGAAATAAAAAATATTAACACTATTAAATTATCATCAAAAGAAGAACTAAAACGGATTAACAAATAAACACCAGCCGTAACTAAAGTTGATGAATGAACTAATGCAGACACAGGTGTAGGAGCTGCTATAGCAGCTGGCAATCAAGACGAAAAAGGAATTTGAGCTCTCCTAGTTATAGCCGCTAGAAATACAAACATCACAATAATCCTTATTACAACCTCACCTTTTATACACTCCAAATAATAAATATAATTTCAACTACCAAAATTCAACATTCAAGCAATTGATATTAATAAAGCAACATCACCTACACGATTTCTCAAAGCAGTTAATATTCCAGCATTATAAGACTTTACATTCTGATAATAAATAACTAAACAATAAGAAACTAATCCCAAACCATCCCATCCCAACAAAATACTAATAATATTAGGACTAACAATTAAAAACATCATAGATATTACAAACAACAAAACCAAATAAATAAAACGATCCAAATTACTATCACCAAACATGTAATCCTCTCTATATAAAATAACCAAAGAAGAAATAAACAATACAAGACCCATAAACATTAATGATATCCAATCAAACAAAAAAGTTATAACTACCAAATTAGAATTTAATGTAACAAGTTCTCACTCAATAAAAACAACTTTACCTCTTAAAATAAAATAAAACCCCAAAAAAATCATCAATAAACTTATTAACAATAAATAAACAAAACTAATATAACAAATCGATATATATTTCATAGTCTAAGATAACACTATATCACTGATACCACAAATCAACATTTTAAATTTAAACTACTTAAACTACAATCAATTAACAACCAGTTCCCCACTTAAAATCAACAAATTTAAAGGAAATCAGTGCAAAAACAACAATAAAAACTCACGAACATAACCTAATGAACAAGAATAAACACCAGAATAAAAAACCCCATGCTGACTATAAGAAAATAAATACAACGTATATGCAGATCTAAAAAAAGATAATAACATCAACACAATTATCGTTAAATAAGATCAACCCACCAATCTATTCAATAAACTAATCTCACCCAATAAATTTAAAGAAGGGGGAGCTGCTATATTATATGCACTTAATAAAAATCATCACATAGCCATTCTAGGTATAAAATTTATTAAACCCTTATTAATTAATAGACTACGACTACCTAATCGTTCATAACTAATATTAACCAAACAAAATAAACCAGAGGAACATAAACCATGAGCAACTATCAATGTATAAGAACCACAAAACCCCCAATAAAATATTGTTATCAAACCCCCAATCACAATTCCTATATGAGCAACTGACGAATAAGCTACTAGAGATTTCAAATCCGTCTGACGTATACAAATTAAACTAACCAATAAACTCCCTACCAATCTAATTGACACAAAAATATAATTAAAACTTATACCCAATTGTATTAATAATAAATAAGTACGTAATAAACCATATCCTCCTAATTTCAATAATACACCCGCCAAAATTATTGATCCAGATACTGGTGCTTCCACATGAGCCCTCGGCAGCCATAAATGAACAGCAAATATAGGCATCCTAACAAGAAAAGCCAAAATTAAACCCAAATAAAGAAAAACATTATAATTAAATATAATATTTATTATGGGAAAAACCAATGACCCACTACACTCATATAAATACATAATACATACCAACATAGGCAAGGAAGCCAACAAAGTATAAAACAACAAATAAATTCCAGCCTGTAAACGCTCAGGTTGATAACCCCAACCCAAAATTAAAAATAATGTAGGAATTAAACTCCCCTCAAAAAATAAATAAAAAGAAAATAAACTTATTCTACCAAAAGTACAACACAATATAATCAATAAAAACAAAACCACAAGCAAAAAAAAGGAAGAATAATTCTTAAAAAAATAAATTGATTCTCTTGCCATAACCATCAAAACACAAATTCATATTCTCAACAAAATTAAACCAAAAGAAATATAATCACAACCAAATAAATAACTAATATTACCCCAACAAAAAAAATATGAACTTATAAACATAAAAATAAAAGATAATACAAAAATTATAGACTGAACCACTCACCAAAAATTTCTAAGTAAACATAAAGGGATTATAAAAAACAAAAACATAACTACACTTAGCATTGCAGTATTCTAAAACTCTGAAAATAATCATTACCACATCTACGAATTATCAAAACCAAAATAGATAAACCCAAAGCACCCTCACATACAGAAAAAGTCAAAAATACCAACGCAAAAAATAACTCATAATTAAATATATTAAGATATACACACAAAACAAAATAAATTACTAAAACAATAAATTCCAAACTCAATAACGTTACCAACAAATGTTTACGATTAGAAGAAAAAACCCAAATACCTCTCAAAAAACAAACAAACATATAAATTATCATAAGTTTTAATAATTTAAAAAAAATAATGGTCTTGTAAACCAAAAATAAGGTTAACCTTTTAAAACATCAGAGAAAAAGAAAACTTCATCACTAATCCCCAAAATTAATATTTTAATTAAACTATTCTCTGAAATCAAAATCATTATATCTATAAGAATATCAACAAGAATCCTATTAACACAAATTAAACACCCCCTATCAATAGGGTTAATCCTACTAATTCAAACTATTATAATCTCATTAATAAGAGGAATAATTACATACTCATTTTGATTCTCATACATTTTATTGATTGTATTTCTAGGAGGGATATTAATCCTATTTATTTATGTAACAAGATTAGCTTCAAATGAAATATTTTACATATCAACCAAAATCATATTAACTATAACAGCCATAATTATTTTATTCAAAATCATACTCAACAATACAGAACCTTTTATACAAAATACAGAATCAATAACATTTATTTCAACAAACAACACTGAAATATTAAGAAAACTCTATAATCAACCCACCAAAATCATCACCGTAATTTTAGCATCCTACCTATTCTTAACTTTAATTACAGTAGTCAAAATTACTAACCTCCACAAAGGACCCCTACGACAAATAAATTAATGAAAAAACCCCTACGAAGCTCACACCCATTATTGAAAATTATCAACAATGCACTAATTGACTTACCATCACCATCCAATATTAGAGCCTGATGAAACTTCGGGTCACTACTAGGATTATGTTTAATTATTCAAATCGCCACTGGTATTTTTTTAGCAATGCACTATTGCCCCAATACCGAACTAGCCTTTAACAGCGTCAACCACATTTGTCGAGATGTAAATAATGGGTGATTATTACGAACACTACATGCAAACGGAGCATCATTATTTTTTATATGTCTTTACATACACATTGGACGAGGAATCTATTACAATTCATATAAATTATGATATACCTGATCTATTGGTACATTAATCCTATTCCTAACTATAGCTACCGCCTTTATAGGATATGTTCTCCCGTGAGGACAAATATCATTTTGAGGAGCAACTGTTATTACAAACCTTCTATCAGCCATTCCATATATTGGAATTGACCTAGTACAATGAGTATGGGGTGGATTCGCAGTAGACAACGCAACATTAAATCGATTCTTCACCTTCCACTTCCTTCTCCCATTTATTATTTTAGCCATAGTTATAATTCACCTACTCTTCCTCCACCAAACAGGATCAAATAATCCACTAGGATTAAACAGAAATATTGACAAAATCCCCTTCCACCCATACTTTTCAATTAAAGATACATTTGGGTTTATTATTCTAATAATAATCTTGACAGTATTAACATTAAAGGAACCTTATATTTTAGGAGATCCTGACAATTTTACACCAGCAAATCCACTAATTACACCAGTTCATATTCAACCTGAATGATACTTCCTATTTGCATACGCAATCCTACGATCCATCCCTAATAAATTAGGTGGTGTAATTGCACTAGTTATATCAATTATAATTCTATTCATTATACCCTTATATAACTCAAACTTCAAGGGAATACAATTTTACCCTTTAAATCAAATCTTATTTTGAACTATAACCAGCACAATCATCTTATTAACATGAATTGGAGCACGCCCCGTAGAAGACCCCTATATCATCACAGGACAAATCCTCACCTTAATCTATTTTTCATATTATATCATAATTCCTATAACAACTACACTATGAGACAATCTATTAAATAATTAGTTAAAAACCACAGAAAGGATTATGTTTTGAAAGCATAATAAAGGGGTTTAACTCCCCTATTTAACTTTTTCTACTCAACAAAATTCACTAAACAATCAAAAAAGAAAATAAAAAAACCCTTAAACCTAGAAAAAAAAATAAATAATTCAAAGATATAGGCAAAAATCTCCTCCACGCCAAATACATTAATTTATCATAACGATACCGAGGAAGTGTACCACGAACCCAAATAAAAATAAAAGAAATAAAACTCAATTTAAAATAAAAAAAAAAAGAATCAATATCCGCCCCTAAAAAAAGAACACAAAATAACATACTCATAAATAAAATACTAGCATATTCCGCCAAAAAAATCAGTGCAAACCCACCTCTTCTATACTCAACATTAAAACCAGAAACAAGTTCAGATTCCCCCTCCGCAAAATCAAAAGGCGTCCGATTAGTTTCCGCCAAACAAGAAACAAATCAAACAAGAGCCAATGGAAAAGAAATCAACAACAATCAAACATAATCTTGAAAAACATTAAATATACACAAATTATAACTACCCACCAAAAACACAAAAGACAATAAAATTAAAGCTAATCTTACTTCATAAGAAATAGTCTGAGCCACCGCACGTAACCCCCCCAACAAAGAATAATTAGAATTAGATGATCAACCAGCAACTATAACAGTATAAACACCCATACTAGTACAGAACAAAAAAAATAATAAACCCAATTCAAAATTAAATAAACCAGATAAATAAGGAACTACTATTCAAATAAATAATGACAAAAATAAGCTAAAAACAGGAGCAAAATAATAAGAAATATAATTAGATATTAACGGAAATGTTTGCTCCTTACTAAACAATTTAATAGCATCACTAAAAGGCTGCAAAACACCTAAAAATCCCACCTTATTAGGACCCTTACGAATATGAATATATCCTAATACCCTTCGTTCCATTAACGTCAAGAAAGCCACCCCCACTATCACACAAATCAACAAAATCAAAACAACAATAAATAATAAAATAAATTCAATATATATTACTATATATAGAACACCCTATATTTGTAGATTCTAAATCCACTGCACTTCTCTGCCAAAATAGTAATTTAATATCAATCAATGAATAAAAATTATTTCAAATATTTGGTCCTTTCGTACTAAAATATTTAATTACATTAAAGATAGAAACCAACCTGGCTCACGCCGGTTTGAACTCAGATCATGTAAGATTTTAAAGGTCGAACAGACCTATTAATTAAGCTTCTACACCCAATATTTATCTTAATCCAACATCGAGGTCGCAACCCCCTTTATAAATAAGAACTCCCAAAAAAGATTACGCTGTTATCCCTAAGGTAATTTCATCTTATTATCACAAACTAATGGATCCAAACTATACATATAAATAAATCACAACAAAAAAGAGTTTAATATTTCTCATCATCACCCCAACAAAATACTTATCAAATTAACAACACTACAACAAACTCCAAATAAATAAATAAATATAAAACTCTATAGGGTCTTCTCGTCCCTTAATAACATTTAAGCTTTCTCACTTAATAATTAAATTCAACCAATAAAAATAAAGACAGTAAATATCTCGTCCAACCATTCATTCCAGCCTTCAATTAAAAGACTAATGATTATGCTACCTTTGCACGGTCAAATTACCGCGGCCCTTCAATAAATTTCAGTGGGCAGGCTATACCTCTAAAACAATACAAGAAACGATGTTTTTGATAAACAGGCGAATATAATATTTGCCTAGTTCCTCTATCAAATTAAACAACCATATATTATACATATACACAATTAAATATACTAATTCTATCATTATTCCTTTTAACAACAAATTCAATAAAAAATTCTAATAAAAAATCCAAAATAAATATAAATACATCAATAAACAAATTAAACTTCAACATCCTTAAAATAATAATTACTATTAAACCCATATCACTTAAATAAAAATAAAATTTATGAAAATATACTTCCAAAGCTCACCCCTTAAAATATTAATATCAACTAAAACAATTAAAAACAGTTAAATACACTATAAATTAATATCTAAATTAAATTTATTTTATAGAAAACTAGATACCACTGAGAACGAAAAACATTTCATCACCAACAAAATATTTTTGATATTAATACCACAATAACCAAAATATCCCATTAAATCTCTCAATATCGAGAATAAAAAATACATTCTTCCCTTTCAACAAACCCTGAGACACAAGGTACAATAAATAACATCAACTTCCCATAATTTAATCCACCTCTCTATACCCCTCACGGTACAACTAAACTATAACTAAATAAATTACATCCATAAAAAATACAATAACACTTTATTACTTTAATCAACAAAAACAAATAACACACAAATAACGTAATATACCAAATAATCAAGTTAAATTGATTTGCACAATCTGAACCTCCAATGTAAACGAAGATCTTATCTAATAAGATTAACTTGATCATTCCAGCTACACTTTCCAGTACAACTACTATGTTACGACTTATCTCAACTTATAATGAGAGCGACGGGCGATGTGTACATATTATAGAGCCAAAATCAAATTGACAATCTCCACAACTTTACTATTAAATCCACCTTCATATCAATATTACAACCAATAATCCATATATACTAAAACAATGTAATCCATTATCACTTAATCATAAGCTGCACCTTGACTTGATTAATTATCAATCATTAATACAATAAAAATTATCCCTAAAAAGACATTTTCAACAGCGGTATACATACTTACACCAAATTAAGTAAGATCCAACGCGGACTATCGATCACGAAACAGATTCCTCTAAATAGACTAAAATACCGCCAAATTCTTTGGGTTTCAAGATCACACCAATTACTACCCAAGTTACAATTTTACATCTAAAATAATAGGGTATCTAATCCTAGTTTAATACCTTAGATTTCATAGCTTCATATTACTCAAACCTCTAAACCTAAACAAAAAATTAATATTCCACCAAACAATAATTAAAATAAATTCATACTATCAAATTAACTACAAACCAATTATATTTACTTACATCTCATGTATAACCGCGACTGCTGGCACATATTTAATCGATACTAAATACAATCACTATATCACACTCCCATAAATATATAATATTCTATACTGCAACCCAATTACATATTACCATTTAGATAAATACCCACAATAAGCAAAACCTCACATATATAATAAAGTACAAATAAACAAATAAGCAAGAATAAAACTTCTCTCAATACCCAACATTTCCCTCACGGGACTCATCCTTCTTTTAATCACCAATATCATTATCATTAAGTACACAAAAGTGCAACCTACTCTCTAAAAGTTCACATTCATAATCAACCATTCTATCTCTCCCCTTTCTTCTCTCTCAATTTCACATTCATAATCAACCATTCTATCTCTCCCCTTTCTTCTCTCTCAATACCCAACATTTCCCTCACGGGACTCATCCTTCTTTTAATCACCAATATCAACCCAACATTTCCCTCACGGGACTCATCCTTCTTTTAATCACCAATATCATTATCATTAAGTACACAAAAGCATAGATAATCCTACCCTTACAGTTCATTTTTTTTCTTAACATTTAAAAATGAACTGTAAGGGTAGGATTATCTTCCAATAATTCCTTATTGATGTAATATAATTGCTTATAGGAAATTAAATAATTATCTGATATAACATTCATTCAAATATTAAAGTATCTTAATATAAATTATTTCTTGACAATTAATAAGCAATACATACATGTAATAAATTTATTATTATTATTTATCTCTTTTTCCCCAAGATCTATATGTTATTACAATTTACATAATTGAGCATATTCAAATATGTATTTATTATCCTCTAAATTTCTGCTTTATTCAAGTGTATTTTATATTCTAATGATTCATTTATATCATATATGTTCTTATTATACTTACCCACAACACCATTTTATTTTATTTTCTACTCACTAAAAATAAAAACAACAAAAACCAATAAGAACCAACCCAACAAGAAATAATTTACTATAAAATTAAAAGTTAAA